TGTTGATGTTGTAGCGGTGGTTGAGTGAAAAGCCCGGATTTTTTTCGCGCAAATTCTCGATTTCCTATTTTATATTTTTGCTGAATTTACTAGAAAATTAAATAGAAGTAATTAAAAATCATCAGGTTAGGATCGATCTAAACCAGCCCATTATTTATATGATATGATTCAACATGCCAACTATTAAACAACTTATTAGAAATACAAGACAGCCAATCAGAAATGTCACAAAATCCCCCGCGCTTCGGGGATGCCCTCAGCGTCGAGGAACATGTACTAGGGTGTATGTGCGACTCGTTCAGATCATGAGCTGGGATAAAAGAAAGAAAACCTTTTCTAGTATCAATGATCAGTACCGGGGAATAGGATAGAATAGAAAAAGAAGTCCGTTCAATTCAGTATAAAAAAAAGAATCTATCCATTCTATTGTGTATGAAATTTATGGTTTCCATTGGTGCAAATCCAATCACCTCAATTTAAGATGAGAAGCAATTCTCCATTGGTAGCAAATGGTTATCCATTAAGCGGAGAAAATCCTACTTAAAAATAAAAACATAAAACTTAGGCCCCTCTTGCAAGAACGGACTAACAGGGTTAGCTACCCAGCCAACTTTCATAATTAAATACCGTTACTGTGTAAGTAGATCTAATCGTGAAAGACCTATTACTGGATAATTCATGGGTAGAGCCAAAGAATGTGAACTATACAAGTTACCAATAACATTGATTAAATGAAGTAAAGGCTCCGGTGTATAGAGAAAACCTCACCGTTTAAGAAGTAACCATATAAACGAAGGAAGCCACTATTTCTTTCTCCATTTATATTTTTTATTTATTATATTTTGATACCTAGTAAAATGAAATTTCTTATTTCGAAGTGAAATGTCTAGAAAAAATAAAAATAGCGGTCGGGAAGGTTATAGTAGCCAAAGTCATTGGAATTTTTAGTTTATACATTGGAAAAAAGCTTTGTTATTAATAGACTAGGAAAGGGAAAAAGAATAACTGAAAGAAAGGAAATCTATTAGTTATTCGTCAAAGTTTCATTTATTCAATGACCAGAATTAGACGGGGAAATATAGCTCGGAGACGTAGAACAAAAATTCGTTTATTTGCATCAAGCTTTCGAGGAGCTCATTCAAGACTTACTCGAACAATTACTCAACAGAAAATAAGAGCTTTGGTTTCGTCGCATCGGGATAGGGATAAGCAAAAGATAAATTTTCGCCGTTTGTGGATCACTCGAATAAACGCAGTAATTCGTGAAATAGGGGTATCCTATAGTTATAGTAGATTAATACACGACCTATATAAGAAACAGGTGCTTCTTAATCGTAAAATACTTGCACAAATAGCTATATCAAATAAAAATTGTCTTTATATGATTTCCAATGAGATCATAAAAGAAGTAGATTGGAAAGAATCCACCGGAATAATTTAAACGGAGTTCCCCGGAGAATGAACTCCGGGAGGGTAAAGTCAAAATAAATATGATAAAAAAATAGTAAAAGTAAAACTGAACGAACACACTCAAAAAAAATCTTTATTCTTGCCCGATTCTTTTTTTTCTTACGACACGATAATTCAATCCATATTTTTCATATTTTTCGAACAAAACATCAATCTGCGTTTGAGTTCGGATTTTACTTTTTTTTAGTCAAGTGAAGAAAGAGTAAGCCTATTTATTTCTGGCTCGAAGACCCGCAGTTCTGGTGGTCGACTCGGTTCTTTCAAACTGTTTCTCATTATTAAGAAAAGGTAACAAAGATAAAATACGAGCTTGTTTTATAGCAATAGTAATTAATCGTTGTTGTTTCAAGGTCAATCTATTCACCCGTCTAGATAATATTTTTCCTTGTTCGCTAATAAATCGACTAATTAAACTCATGTTTCTATAATCAATTCGATCCCCCGATTGAATCGGGGGCAAACGCCTACGAAAAGATCGCTTGGATTTAAGAAAAGGCCGCTTGGATTTATCCATGGTTTGTTTAGTTTATTCCTTATCCCGAAAATCCTATTTCGGTCGGATCTAAAATGAATTAGAATAAATAGGATTTGGTTTGTTTATATTTAATTATGTTATATATAGAATATTTAACTATGTTCTATATAGAAATGTCATTTTTACCCTTCCTTGGAAGGGTTACATACAAGTGCTCGATTCGATCTATTTCTTTATCTCCCCATGAATCATATGTTTGTAACAAAATGGACAGAATTTTCTCAATTCCAATCGATTAGGCGTGTTGTGACGATTCTTTTCAGTAATATATCTGGAAATACCCGTTGCTACCTTATTAACACCGTTTCGAACACAACCGGTACATTCCAAAATAACCGTTATTCGGACATCTTTTCCCTTGGCCATGAACCCCCTTTGGATTTTTCATTTACTCAACTCTTCTATTTTCGATCCGAAACGAAGAAGAAGGAAGGAAGGATAAATAGAAGTTATTAACTTGAAATCCAATTATGAAAACTTTCGCTGCAATCAATA